CTTGTAACCTCTCCCCCCCCCTAAGTAGAGGCGAGACCGGTTCAAGTCCGGCTGCCCCCTAGATGGTCGTCACAATAATCCACCTAATTATAAAAATATTAGTGATAGTTGTCCCATTACTTGTTGCAGTGGCTTATTTAACTTTAGCCGAACGGAAAGTTTTGGGGTATATGCAAGCTAGAAAAGGACCAAATGTAGTAGGGGTTTATGGGCTATTACAGCCTTTGGCTGATGGTGTAAAGTTGTTCGCTAAAGAGATGGTGATCCCCCACCACGCGAATCTTTTCATATACGTAGCCGCCCCTATATTATCATTTACCTTGGCCTTAATCGCTTGGGGGGTTATTCCTTATGAAAGGGGGGTTTTAATAAGTGATTTAAAGATAGGAATCTTGTATTCATTGGCTATCTCCTCCATAAGCGTTTATGCCATACTAATGTCCGGGTGGTCTAGTAATTCTAAATATGCTTTTTTAGGAGCGATTCGGGCCGCGGCCCAAATGGTTAGTTATGAAGTTTCCATCGGGTTAATAATCATTACTGTCATTTTGTGCGTGGGCTCCTTAAATATAACTGAGATAGTACTAGCTCAAGGAAATAGTGTTTGATTTTTTTTTCCTCTTTTCCCCGCTGCTATGATGTTTTTTGCTTCCGCGTTAGCCGAAACAAATCGGGCCCCCTTTGATTTGACAGAGGGGGAGTCAGAGTTGGTGTCCGGATATAATGTCGAGTACGCCTCGATGTCCTTTGCTCTGTTTTTCCTTGCCGAATATGCCCACATTATATTAATGAGTTGTATGACAACTATATTATTTTTGGGGGGATGACTCTCACCAATCATGTTTTTAAAGGGAGGGGCTTGATGGTTTGGTATAAAAACTGCCTTTATAATTTTATTGTTTATTTGAATAAGGGCCTCCTTCCCTAGAATGCGGTATGATCAATTGATGGCGCTATTATGGAAATCTTATCTGCCTCTAAGTTTAGCTTTGGTTGTTTTGGTTGCCGGCGTTTTACTGGGTTTTAATGGCCTACCCCCCAGTTGGTGCTAACTCGTAGGTGGGGGTGCCCCAACGGCAGAATGGTTGCCCTTTTCGGTCCAGCATTCCCCCGGGAATGGTTTCAAGGCTAAAGGAACCCCCTGCGGGGGTTGCACAGCCTTACGGGACCGACTGTCCCTTCTAGGAACCATTCCCTTGAGAATGTCGAGCCATTCCCTTGGGAATGTCGAGACATTCCCTTGAGAATGTACACGGAGTTTTATGGGATTTTAGTTTTATTAATTTTTAGTGTAATTCTTTCCGCCATTATTTCCGGCGCCTCTTATGTTTTAGGGGTGAAGCAGCCGGACCGGGAGAAAGTCTCCGCTTACGAATGTGGGTTTGATGCCTTCGGGGCCCCCGGGCGCCCCTTTTCGGTCCGGTTTTTCTTAATTGGTATTTTGTTTTTAATTTTTGATTTGGAAATTTCTTTCCTTTTCCCTTGGAGCATAATATATAATCAAATTTCTCCTTTTGGGTTTTGAACCATGGCGGTGTTTTTGGTCATTCTCACCCTCGGCCTAATCTATGAGTGAATAAAGGGCGGCCTAGAGTGGGAGTAGATCCCTCCGTTGGCACGAAGAGCATTCTAAGAATGCCTGGATCATGATAATCAAGATTCTCGAGCCACAAGGAACCTTCGTAGAAGGTGGCGGTTCCTCCTAGCCTTAGAGGCTAGCCACCATATAATGGTGGGGTAACCGCAGGTTGCACCCCTCCCTCATTGAGGCCGCTACAGCGGACGGGGGTCGCAAGGTAGGCAAGTTGTAAAGTGGAAGATAAAGTCCCATCCGCCACGGGAGTGGCGGCGTGCCGAGGCGGCGGGGTACCCCGCCGCCTCGGCCAATTATCATACCAACCCCGGTATCCGCCCTAATTCACGCCGCAACCATGGTTACGGCGGGTGTTTTTTTATTAATTCGGTCCGCCCCCCTGTTGGAACAAGCGCCATTGGCTCTGATGGTAGTGACCGTCGTGGGGTCCATGACCGCGTTTTTTACTGCCACGATCGGGTTGGTTCAAAATGACCTAAAAAAAGTAATTGCTTATTCTACCTGTAGTCAATTGGGGTACATGGTGGTGGCCTGTGGGATTTCCCATTACTCCATAAGTTTATTTCACTTAATGAACCACGCCTTTTTTAAGGCTTTGCTGTTTTTAAGTGCCGGGTCTGTCATCCATGCCATGGCCGATGAACAAGACATGAGGAAAATGGGGGGGCTAATAAAATCCACCCCCTTTACTTATACTATGATGGCCATTGGTTCCCTCTCTTTAATGGGCTTCCCTTATTTAACGGGCTTTTATTCTAAAGATCTAATTTTGGAGCTAGCTTACGATCAATATTATTTAGCCTTCGCCCATTGGTTGGTGGTCTTTTCCGCACTATTGACGGCTTTTTACTCAATTCGATTAATCTATTTGACCTTTATTGCCGACACAAGCTCAAAGAAAGAAGTTTTTATGCAGGCCCATGAGGGCTCTTGGAACTTAACTTTGCCCCTAATACTGTTGGCTTTGGGGAGTATTTTCGTGGGCTATTTAACCAAAGAGGTGCTTTGGTCATTTCAGGCCACACTCCCCCCCATTATCCCAATTTCTATCAAATTGCTGCCTGTAATTTTTAGCCTCTTAGGGGCAACCTCGGCTTTTGTGCTCTATCATTGCTCCACCCGCGCCTTTAGTGTGCCAACCCCGGCCATTAGTTTGGCCAGTTATGCTTTTTTATATTCTGCTTGGCAGTTCAATTACATTATAAACTATTTCTTGGTAAGAAACGTGTGGGGATTGGGCCATCTAATCTCGTACCGAGTCCTAGATAAGGGGGTGTTGGAATTGGTCGGCCCCAAGGGAATATCAGACCGAATGGTCCAATTAACTCAAGGGATTAGCAATTTACAATCTGGTTTAGTTTTTAATTATGCCCTAATAATATTAATTGGTGCCGCGGTGTTTATTTGGGGAACCGTCTGGCCCCTTTACTAATTTTCGACCCCCCCAACGGGGGGTCGTTGCATGGGGGGGGTAGGTTAAGGTAGACCGTTGGCCTTCAAAGCTAAAAGTGTGGGTTCAAGCCCCGCCCCCCCTGCATGTCCCCAGCGGGGGCACCACAGTCAAGGGGTCCCGCGAATTGGGGCATGGCCCCCCCCCCTAGAAAATGACAACATTAAGCCGCCTATTACTTAGCACTATCCCCTTTGGGGAGAGAGACCTGCCGGAGCCTTGGCAATTAGGCTTTCAAGATGCTGCCCACCCGGTGATGGAAGAGATAATCTTTTTTCATGATCAGATCATGTTTCTATTGGTCATTATTATTACAACGGTGTTATGGTTAATTGTTAAGGCTTTGGGTGGCAAATCTTACCACAGATATTTAGTTGACGGGACCTTATTAGAAATAATTTGGACCATAATCCCGGCAATTCTATTAGTTTTCCTAGCCTTCCCCTCTTTAAAGTTATTATATTTAATGGATGAGATAATGGACCCCGCTTTGACCATTAAGGCAATAGGCCATCAATGGTACTGGTCCTACGAATACTCCGACTATCGGGCGGAGACATTAGAGTTTGACTCCTATATGGTCCCCACTTCGGATTTAAACACTGGTGATTTTAGATTGTTAGAGGTGGACAATCGGCTTGTCGTTCCTATTAACACACATATTAGGGTGTTAGTTACCGGGGCGGACGTTTTGCATTCATTTGCAGTCCCCTCTTTGGCCATAAAGATGGATGCTGTTCCAGGCAGATTGAACCAAACTAGTTTCTTTGTAAAAAGGCCCGGCACTTTTTATGGCCAATGCTCTGAAATTTGTGGCGCCAACCATTCTTTTATGCCCATAGTGGTGGAGGCGGTTTCTTTAAATAAATATATAAATTGGGTGCTATCCCTACAGTCCAGTTCCTAGAAGGGACAGTCGCTCCCGTAAGGCTGTGCAACCCCCGGAGGGGGTTCCTTTAGCCTTCTGGGGGCGGGTGGCGGTTACTGTGCAACCGCCCATTTGGGTAGGTAACTCTGTATCCTTATCTTAGGGAAAGGTTCCCCTTACGGGTGGGGGCCTCCGGCCCCCTATCGTACCGTTCCCCCCTAAAGGGGGCAAGGTTGAATGGTTCAACCCCCCTAAGCCCGCGGGGGCCCTGCGGGGCCCCCCTCTCACGAGGGCCACCATGGCTATGGCGGGCTCTATCCTCCTCCCTCGCTGGCCCGAAAGGCAGCTAGGGCGGACGGGAGATTGACTTGATTATGGTTTCCCCCAAGAATTGGCTGGGCTTAATTTTTCTTTTACTTATTTTGGGGATAATTAGCGTGATAAGAATTCCATCAGACAACGACGCTCGACTAAAAAGAGCCGCCCTAGAGTGGTCCTTGGCAACTTTAGCTGCCACTTTGATTTTATGGGGGGCCTTTGATTCGGGGGGCCAGTTTCAAACCATAAACCAAACAGAGTGGGTAGTTTCTCCGGCCTTAAATTTCCAATGGGGGCCGATCGTTTTAGCGGTGGACGGGATATCCTTGTTTTTTTTTATTTTAACTGCATTGTTAATCCCCATTTGCATTTTAATAAGTTGAAATTCTATTAAATATTTATTGAAAGAATTCTTGTTGTGCTTGCTATTTTTGGAGATTTTATTGATGGGGGTTTTTTCCGCACTTGACCTGTTGTTATTTTATATTTTGTTTGAGGGGATATTAATTCCCATGTTCCTTTTGATTGGCATCTGGGGCTCTAGGGAAGAAAAAGTGCGAGCTTCCTATTATTTCTTCTTTTATACTTTAATAGGGTCGGTGTTTATGCTCTTGGGGATCTTTCAACTGTATGATCTCGCCGGCACAACAGATTACCAGACATTATTAAATATTAAACTACCCGAGTCAACCCAAAAGTGGATATTTGCTGGGTTTTTTCTCAGTTTGGCGGTAAAAATCCCCATGGTGCCCTTCCATATTTGGTTGCCTCAGGCCCATGTTGAGGCCCCCGTCTCGGGTTCGGTCATACTGGCGGGGGTACTATTAAAATTGGGAGGTTATGGGTTTTTGAGGTTTTCTTGGCCCCTTTTACCCGCCGCCTCTGAATATTTTGCCCCCCTAATAATAACGTTGAGTGGGATAGCCATCGTATATGGGAGCCTGACAACTTGTCGGCAAGTGGATTTTAAGCGACTAATTGCTTATTCTTCCGTGGCACACATGGGCCTGGTTACTTTGGGCCTATTCACCCATACAATAGAGGGCTTGGTGGCGGCCGTGTTTTTAATGTTGGCCCATGGCATTGTTAGCTCCTCCCTCTTTATTGCGGTCACTTTTTTATATGAGCGCCACCACACTCGTCTTATAAAGTATTACCGCGGGATTACTATTACAATGCCCATTTTTGCGACCATGATGTTGGTGTTGACACTAACCAATATGGCCATCCCTTTAAGTTGTAATTTTGTGGGGGAATTTTTTTCCCTGTTAGCCGCCTTTGAGTATAGTCTGGTGATTGGGGTTTTGGCCGCATCGGGCATGGTTTTATCGGCCGCGTATTCCCTTTATTTGTACAACCGAATTTGTTTTGGGGATGCTTCCAATTATCACCTCTTCCCCAGGGACCTAAACAGGCGCGAGGCTTTGGCCATGGCCCCCTTGGTAATTCTAATTTTTTTCCTTGGGATACTGCCCTCTGTGATTATAGGGCCTGTGAAAAATGCCATAATGTTTAGTCCTGGGGGGGCCTAGGGGGGCTCCAATGCTCCTCAAGACAGGGCTCCCCCGGTGGTTTCAACCCTCGCCCCGGGAGGGGCGAGGGTTCCTCCTAGCCTTACAGGCTAGCCACCATAGAATGGTGGGGCAACCTTCACCCGAATGGGTGGCGGTTCCTCCTAGCCTTACAGGCTAGCCACCATAGAATGGTGGGGCAATGGCGATGACTTGGGCTTGCTTCTACACATTGTCATTTGGGGCGATCGCTTCTGGAATAATGGTCATATCGGCGCTTAACCCTGTCCACTCAGTTTTTTGGTTGGTAGTTGCTTTTACAAGTTCTTCGGCCCTCTTTATTTTATTGGGGGTAGATTTTATCGCCTTAATGTTTTTAATCGTTTATGTGGGCGCTATTGCTATTCTTTTTTTGTTTGTTATTATGATGTTAAATTTAACTGACTTCCCCCCCGCCTACCGGTTGGGGGGCGAGACAGACATGACAAACTATGTCCCCGTTGGGTTGGCCATTGGGACACTTTTCTTTTCGGAAATTGCCTCCAGTTGGCTCATAATGGGCGGCCACTCTGCTCTTGCGGGCCCCTTTGGGGCTGCGACCTCCGGTTACGCTAGTGAACTGGGGGGGAATTGGAATCTGGCCAACCCTTGGTTTTTAATAAAGTGCCACAATATCGAAGCCATTGGGCGGCTGCTATATACCGATTACTACTATTTATTTATTCTAGCCAGTTTTATATTACTGGTGGCCATGATTGGGGCCATAGTATTAACTCAAGAAATAGGGGAGGAGATAGGGGCCACTGCCAAGAAACAAGACATCTTCCTTCAAACCAGCCGCGCCCCCGAGGGCGCGTAACCTTTGTATAAGGTACCATGGGACCCTTCTACGAAGGTTCCTTGTAACCCCGATCCCTTGGAGCCTTGCAACCGTCGCCCCGGGAGGGGCGACGGTCCCATCAACCCTTATAGGCTGATGGCACCGGCGGTCCGCGAGGAACCGTGGGTTCCTTGCAACCTTCAAGGCCCACCATAGCCATGGTGGCCAGCCTGCTACCTAGTAGCCATCTACGATGGAAGGCTGGGAGGTGGCGGCGCAACCCCCGGCGGTTCCTTGAGGCCCCCCAGTTCAATTCTGGGGGCCCCCCCATGCAACTAAGGAAAGAGAACCCCATCCTATCTATTGTAAATGGTTTAATTATTGATTTGCCAAGCCCCTCCAATATTTCTTATATGTGGAACTTCGGCTCTTTGTTGGGGGCATGCCTGGCCATACAAATATTAACAGGGATTTTTCTGTCAATGCACTATTGCGCCGATGTAAGTTTGGCCTTCGCCTCCGTGGGCCACATTATGCGCGATGTTAATTATGGATTTTTACTAAGGTACTTACATGCCAATGGGGCCTCCATGTTTTTCCTATGCGTCTATCTTCATATAGGTAGGGGATTGTATTTTGGGAGCTATTCACGAACTGCGGTTTGAAATGTTGGTGTTGTAATATATGTATTGATGATGGCCACAGCTTTTATCGGATACGTTTTACCTTGGGGCCAAATGTCTTTCTGGGGCGCCACGGTAATTACTAACTTATTGTCAGCCATCCCTTATATTGGGACAGATATTGTCCAATGGGTTTGGGGGGGATTTAGTGTTTCTAACGCCACACTTAATCGGTTCTACAGCCTCCATTACCTATTCCCCTTTATTCTAGCGGCTTTGGCCATGGTCCACTTGATATGTTTACATGTTGAGGGGTCTAATAATCCTATCGGGGTTAAGTCTGACGTCGATAAAGTCTCCTTCCATGTTTATTATACATCTAAGGATTGGTATGGTATAGTCGCATTGGCGGTGATATTGAGTGCCATTGTGTACATCACCCCTAATTTATTAGGGGACCCGGAAAATTTCATCCAGGCCAACCCCTTGGTAACTCCTGTCCATATTCAACCAGAGTGGTACTTTTTATTCGCTTATGCCATATTGCGTTCAATTCCCAATAAGTTAGGGGGGGTTGTGGCCATGTTCTCTAGTTTTTTGATATTATTTTTAATGCCATGGCTCCATAGTAGCCGATTTAGAGGCTTGACCTTCCGGCCCTTGGCGCGACTCGCCTTTTGGTTTTTCGCGGCCGACTTCTTACTTCTTACTTGGATTGGGTCACAACCTGTCGAGGAGCCCTTTATAATAATTGGGCAACTAGCTTCAATTTTTTATTTTTCTTACTTTTTAGTTATAACTCCCCTTTTGGGTCATTTTGAAAATTGGTTGACAAGCAACCCACGCCCCGAAGGGGCGGCGGTTGCAATGAACCCCCGCCCTTCAAGGGCGGAGGCCTAAGCCTCCGTGCCTCGAGCCACCACCACCCCCCTAGCTGCCTTTCGAACCAGCCAGGGAGGCGGCGGTGGCTCCAGTCTATAAGGCACCGCTCGATAGACTGTCCCTTCTAGGAGGGCGGCGGTGCCCCCCTTCGGGAGGGGGGACCATAGGTTGAAGATGGGGGGGGGGCCGTCAAGGAACCGTAGGTTCTTAGGGGGTTGGCTAGGGGCCGTTGGTGACACTCCCGAACCGGCCGACCCTCAAGGACGGAGACATAAGTCTCCGTGCCTCGAGCAACCCTCACCAGAAGGCGATGCCTTCTGGTGAGGGGGAGGGGTGCTCCAGTCTAGGCTTGAGGCTGTCCCTCCTAAAAGCCCGCCCCGGGGCGGAGCCCCCCCCCCACAACCCAAAAATAGAGAATAAGTAAAAATGAAATCTACCGTTTATCATCCCTATCATTTAGTAGACCCCAGTCCATGGCCTTACATAGGATCTTGCGGAGCTCTTTTTGTTACTATAGGCAGTGTTATGTATTTTCATTATAGTCAACCCTGGGTCATGTATATGGGATTAATAACAATTGTATTTACCATGATAGTTTGGTGGAGGGATGTGATCCGGGAGGCCACTTTTCAAGGCCACCACACCCTAATGGTTAAACAGGGGTTAAAGTATGGGATGCTTCTATTTATAGCCTCCGAGGTTCTTTTCTTCTTTTCCTTTTTTTGGGCTTTCTTCCACAGCAGCCTGTCACCCACGATTGAACTCGGTGCCGTCTGGCCGCCCCAGGGCATTGACCCGTTGAATCCCTTTTCGGTACCCCTATTAAACACTGCGGTGTTACTTAGCTCGGGCGCCACCGTAACCTGGGCGCACCACGCCATAATCAGCGGCCGAAGGGGAGAGGCCATCCGGGGGCTCACCGCCACCGTGGTTTTAGGGCTAATCTTTACCGCACTACAAGCAATGGAATACTATGAGGCCCCCTTTGCCATTTCGGATTCAGTTTATGGGTCTACTTTTTTTGTGGCCACGGGGTTCCATGGCCTCCATGTTATAATAGGGACTACTTTTTTGGCCGTCTGTTTAGCCAGATTAGTATCCCATCAATTTACTCGCCATCACCATTTTGGATTTGAAGCTTCAAGTTGGTATTGGCACTTCGTAGATGTAGTGTGGTTGTTTTTGTATATTTGTATATATTGGTGGGGGTCTTAGGGCCCCGGTTGCCAGTAACGATGCCTCACCATGCATCTCCATTGGGGACCGAGGGTTCCTCCCCCGGAGGGGGCGACTGTCCCTTCAAGGAGGCTGTCTCTCCTGGGGGGCAACCCTCCATTGCAAGGAGCCGCCGCCCGAAGGGCGGCGGTTGCCCGTATTAGAATGCAATTGAACTTAGTAAGTGCATATTTAAGCCGTTGGGTGTTTTCCACTAATCATAAAGATATCGGCACATTATATCTCGTGTTTGGTGTTGGGGCCGGTATGATAGGAACAGCTTTCAGCATGTTGATAAGGTTAGAACTTTCCGCCCCCGGAACTATGTTGGGGGACGACCATCTTTATAATGTAATCGTGACTGCGCATGCCTTTGTTATGATCTTTTTCCTGGTGATGCCGGTGATGATAGGGGGGTTTGGGAATTGGTTGGTGCCGCTATATATCGGTGCACCAGATATGGCCTTCCCGCGACTAAATAACATTAGTTTCTGGCTCTTGCCCCCCGCCCTAATACTATTGTTGGGCTCAGCCTTTGTTGAACAGGGGGTTGGGACAGGTTGGACGGTGTATCCGCCCCTCGCAGGCATTCAAGCGCATTCGGGGGGGGCCGTGGACATGGCCATATTTAGCCTCCACTTGGCCGGGGTCTCTTCCATCTTAGGAGCTATGAATTTTATCACCACTATATTTAATATGAGGGCCCCGGGTATGACAATGGACAGATTGCCGCTATTTGTGTGGTCTATCTTAATCACCGCCTTCTTATTGTTACTGTCTTTGCCCGTATTGGCCGGGGGCATAACCATGCTGTTGACAGATAGGAACTTTAACACTACCTTCTTTGATCCCGCCGGAGGGGGGGACCCGATTCTGTTTCAACATCTCTTTTGGTTTTTTGGCCATCCGGAAGTTTATATCCTAATATTGCCCGGTTTTGGGATGATCTCCCAAATAATTCCCACCTTTTCTGCTAAAAAACAAATTTTTGGATACTTGGGCATGGTCTATGCAATGTTATCTATTGGGGTATTGGGCTTTATTGTGTGGGCTTGGAGATGGGCGGCCGGCGGGGCGACCTGCCGTGCTATTACCCGACTGTATGCGGGAACACCCCTACCCCCCTTGGGGGGGGCCCAGTAACTACTAGCGCCGCCGTTCGCGGGGGCGCAGTAAAAAAGTTAGTGGGGGGTCAACCCGCAGACAACCGGGCCCCACCCGCCCCTTGTGGGGGGGGGAGCCCGGGGGTCGCAGAGACTACACGTCGGGCCCCTAGTGATTTAAGCAACCCCCGCCCCTTCGGGGCGAGGGTTGTTGGACTTCCTAAAAAGGACAGTCTTCGACTTGTGACCGTGGGTCCCCCTAGTGCGGCCGCTAGTAGCCTGCGGCCACTTGACCTACGACCACTGGACTTTGGTGCAGGGTCCCCGTCCAAAGGGAGGCGGTTATCCCTAGCTTCAGCTAGGCCAGAAGGCCTTAGCCCTCTGGGAATGGAACCAGTATGGTGGGCCGTCGGCCTCTTTGAGGCCGGGGGGACTCTAGCGTTAGTAGGCGAGGGAGTCAGAGCTAGCTTGGGCAGCCCCGCTGGGTGCCCCCGAACCCTCCATAGGTTTAAGGGGGCCGTAGGCATGGGGACCCTCGTGGGAGGGGAGCCCCGAGGTTGCGATTGGGTGTTGTCCCCCAAGGGGAATGAGGTCAACAAGATATTGAAGTTTATTAATTTAATCAATGGAAGGCTAATAACTTTAAAATATAACCTCCAATTGATGGAAGTTATTAAATTTGTTAATCATAAATATGGCACCCACATTGTGTATCTGGGCCCAGGCGCCATGGCTCCCAACAACAGTTGATTGGCGGGGTTTGTGGAGGGGGCCGGAGGCTTTCACGTGGCCCTCGGGGCCTCGCCACCCCCCGGGAGCCGATTGGTCGCCGCGGGGGGCATTGTTGTTACACAAAAGGAGAGGTATGTTTTAGATTTAATAAACAAATTGCTGCCGGGGCGAGTCTCTTTGTCGAACAATCCCCGGGGGCAGTATCAATATTTAGCTTACACTTGCACCAGGTGAAGCAAATATTTAGCCAGGTATCCCCTAAGAGGGGTAAAACATATCCAACATATGTGTTGATTAAAGTGCAACCTCCGCTCTCCCAGAAGGCCATAGCAACCCCCGTCCGCTGTAGCGGCCTCAATGAGGGAGGGAGTTCCTTTAGCCTCATGACCTAGCTGACCCTAAAGGCAGCTAGAGCGGGCGGGCACCAAGTCTAAAGTGGGCAACCTTCGCCCCCTCCCGGGGCGAGGGTTCCTTTAAATCACTAGAGGTGAAGATATAGTCCGATCCTCCCCCGTAAGGGGGGGGGAAGAGTAGTATAGCGCGCTCGCCCACCCTAACGGGTGGCGATTGCCCCCGGCCCAACCTTGCCTTAAGGCCGGGGGCCAGAGTGGCTATACAATATTGCACCACATGTTTACAGTAGGGATGGACATAGATACCAGAGCCTATTTCACTGCCGCCACACTGATAATCGCCGTTCCAACCGGGATTAAGGTGTTCAGCTGGTTGGCCACTATTTATGGCGGCGCCCTCAGATTGGACACCCCCATGCTATGGGCGATAGGGTTTGTTTTCTTATTTACCGTAGGGGGGTTGACCGGGGTAATCTTGGCCAATAGTTCTTTAGATGTGGTTCTCCACGACACATACTATGTGGTTGCCCATTTTCACTATGTATTATCCATGGGGGCCATTTTTGCCATTTTTGGCGGGTTTTATTATTGGTTTGGGAAAATCACAGGCTATTGCTACAATGAAGTTTATGGGAAAATTCACTTCTGGTTAATGTTTATCGGGGTGAATTTGACCTTTTTCCCCCAACACTTCTTGGGCCTAGCGGGCCTACCTAGGCGTTACTCCGATTTTGTAGATAGTTTTGCTGGTTGGAACCTGGTGTGCTCCCTGGGGTCAACCATATCCATTGTTGGGGTACTGTGGTTTGTGTTTCTAGTTTATGATGCCTATGCCAGGGAGGTGAAATTTATTGGTTGGATCGAGAACAGCGGGGCTAGTTGGGCTTCCCTCGAGTGGGTGCAGCCTTCCCCCCCTCAACCCCACACCTATAATGAGCTACCCTTCGTCTATGGGCCCACCCCCGCAAGGGGGGCGGGGCCGCAATAGGCACCCCTAGCCTTCGTGCCAACGGAGGGAATGGAGCCGGCATGGTGCCCATTGACTCGCCAATGTATTATAAATATATAATAGTGGCAATTTTACTGTTATTATTGGGGGTGTTGGGCATTGTCCTCAACCGAGGTCACCTTATAATAATGTTGATGTCCATAGAACTGATATTATTGGCCGCCTCTTTCTTATTTTTAATAAACTCTGTGGTAATAGATATTTTGATTGAACAAATCTTTACAATTATGATTTTAACGGTTGCGGCGGCGGAGTCCGCTATTGGTTTGGCCATATTGGTGGCCTATTACCGAATAAAAGGGACTATTGCTGTCAAATCCCTCAATTGACTTAGGGGCTAATCCGGGGAGGGGCCCCCACCCCTCCCCGAAGGCCTTCCATCGTAGATGGCTACTAGGTAGCAGCCCTCTGGCCTAGCTGCCTTTCGGACCAGCTATGGCGGGCGGGGGTTGAGAAGAAAGATGCCACAATTAGATACAGCCACTTATTTAACTCAATATAGATGGACCCTGATAACTCTGTTTTTATTATTCTCCCTATTGGTGGCTTCTATTTTACCTACTATTAAAACAAATTGGCTCATAAGGAGATCTGTAATGGGCGGTTGGGCGACCCAAGGGCCCTCTGGGGGCTTGGGAGTGAAGAAAGAGGTTGTTGCAATTTGGAAAGACCTAGACTAATCCGCCCCCGAAAGCCCTGCTATAAAGATATCCCGCCTGCGGTCACTTGCACGCCGCCCCCCCTAGCTGCCTTTCGGGCCAGCTATGGCGGGCGGCGGTGGCTGCGCAACCTTCGTAGAAGGTGGCGGTTCCTTGAATAGGAAATGTCGAGACATTACTCGACACCTCTCGGAATGTGTGCCGCTTATTTTGATCAATTTAAAATAGTGAGTTTAGTCGCCCTTACTAATTCATCCATGATGATGATATTAGCGGTGGTTGTTGGCCTATTGTTGTTTAGGGGAACTAAATTAATCCCCAATAGATGGCAGTCGATTATGGAATCAATTTATAGTCATTTCCATGGTGTAGTTAAAGATAATTTAGGGGCGGAAGGGTTGAAGTATTTTCCCTTTATTATATCCCTTTTTACCTTCATCGTGTTTTTGAATGTATTGGGCCTATTCCCCTATGTGTTTACCCCCACAGTTCATATAGTAGTCACGTTGGGCCTATCCTTTTCTATTGTGATAGGTGTGACTTTGGGGGGGCTCTGGAAATTCAAATGGAATTTCCTCAGCATATTAATGCCAGATGGGGCTCCCTTGGGGTTAGCCCCCCTGTTAGTAGTAATAGAAACTGTAAGTTACGTTTCTAGGGCCATCTCTTTGGGGGTTCGTTTGGCGGCCAATCTCTCGGCCGGCCATTTGTTGTTTGCCATTTTAGCCGGGTTCGGTTTTAATATGTTAATTGCTGGGACCTTCCTTAGTTTGTTCCCCCTGTTAATCATGGTCTTTATAACCTTATTGGAGATGGCAGTGGCCGTGATTCAGGCCTATGTGTTTTGTTTACTAACCACAATCTATTTGGGGGACACGGTCGCCCTGCATTAGTCCTTGGCCCCCCCCAGGGGGGGCCCATCCCCCGCCCCTCCGGGGCACCCACGCCGCGGGGGGGGCGGGCGATTATCGGGGGGCCACGATCCGGTTGCAGGTAAAATGGCTGACGGGTGGCGGTTCCTTGTAATCCTTTGGTTTTGGGGAAAATAGAAGACAAGTGGACCTTCTAATACATGCTAGTGCATGCCCCCCCCTATGGGGGGGCATGCCCGCGCACAGGTGAGGAAACCCGGCTACCCCACCCCCAGGCCTCGCCGGGGGGCTGGGCCGGAAACGTATTAGGTATGAGGGCGGTATTAAAGACCCACCCTGCCGAAGATGCGCGACAATCAACCCGGAGTCACACTTTCACTGAAACAAGGGGAAGGCTCATTAAGTCCGTCGAGGACGAGGCAGCAGTAGAGAATATTGTGCAATATACGGCAGTATGACACAGAGAGCACACGCCCTCTTGGCCTGTCCAACTAAGTGCCAGCAGACGCGGTTAGACTTAGGGGCCAAGCCTTTATGAGCAAAGGGGCGTAAAGGGTGTGTAGGCCGACTGCCCCACCCCCCCCAAGGTGGTAAATGGAATTTTTCTGTAGCGGTAGAATGTGCGGATAGAAAATAGAACCCCAAAAGCAGAAGCAATTTACCGCGGGGCGGGAGGGGGGGCCCCTTGGGGCGCCCCTCCGGGCCACGGGCTGAAACACGAGGGTGTGGGGAACAAACAGGATTAGAGACCCTGGTAGTCCACACTGTAAACGATGGAGAAAATGCGAATGCAGCCCCGAAAGGCAGCAATCTCCCGCCTGAGTAGTACGATCGCAAGATTAAAATTCAAAAAATTTGGCTGTTCACCGTTTCGATTAGAGGAGCGTGTAGTTTAATTCGATAAACCGCGAGATACCTTACCCAAACTTGAATCGCCCCACCCGCGACCCGAGTGGTCCCGGGGGGGGTGACCGGTATTGCATGGCCGTCGTCAGTTCGTGTATGAAACCTTAAACGGACCCAACCCGAGGATTAGCCGCGGATGAAGTCAGGTCTTATGGTCCCAATGTTTGGGGATAATATGCGCTACATTTTCTTATACAATGGGAAACCTGGGAGGTGAAACCCAAAAGTGAGAGTTCGGTAGGCTATTGGAAGATGGCCGAAAGTTGAATTTAATAGTAATCGGAAAGTATAGCGTTCCGGTGAAAATGGTCTAGGTGTTAGCACAAATCGCCCGTCACCTTAACTTAGGATGATGGTTCGGACGCCGCCGCGCCCCCACGGGCCCCGGCGGTTACGGGCCCCTACGAAGTTAAGCAAGTCGTAACATAGTGAGGGGAGGGGAACCTCCCCTTGGGGCCACCCCCAAGCCCCCCGCCCCCTAGCTGCCTTTCGGACCAGCTAGGCCAGAGGGCCGCTACCTAGTAGCCATCTACGATGGAAGGCCTTCTGGGAAGGGGTGACGGTTGCATGCACATGAGTGAGCCTTTATTTCTAAGTACAATCACATTGGGCTTAATAATTTATAGTGTCAAGGGTTTGACCCTAAAAATCTCAATTCTAACGTTATTAATTACAAGCTGATGGAGTTTTTCTGAGGGGGCCGGCCTTTTTTTCCCCATTGAGCTTTTACAAGGTTGCAAGGCTTGACTTGCCTGTCAAGGACTTGGCGGGATTTCTTTGGGGGGATACAACGGACTATTGACCATAAACAGTTGGGCGAAGGGGACTGAATTACTTGTTCTTGTCGGCGCCACCGCAGTTTTAATGATGCTCGACCCCCCTCTCCAAAGGGAGATGACTACTACAGGGGCTGCACCCGCGGGGGCCAACACCCCAATTTTAATCCTAATGGTGGCATTGGGGGGCGTCCTCTTGGTGTCGTCTAGTAACTGGCTTTCTGTCTATTTAGCCATTGAGCTGCCCACCCTCTCCTTATTTATACTAGCCGCCCAAAAGAGGGGGTCCGGCCATAGCGCCGAATCAGGCTTAAAATATTTTGTGCTGGGGGCGCTTTCCTCGGGGCTGTTCTTGTTTGGATGTGCCATGATGTGCGGATTGACGGGGGGGACCAGCGTGCCCTGTAGCGATCTGGTACTAGGTCAGGCCCCCGGGGGTGCCATGCCCCCGATGGGAGGCCTACTGATCACAGTGGCGCTGTTGTTTAAGCTGTCGGCCGCCCCATTCCATATGTGGGCCCCCGACGTATATGACGGTGCGCCGACCACGACCACCGCTTTGTTGGCGATTGTGCCAAAGGTAGCCATATTTTCTATTTTAGTTTCAATTGGCCCGGCAATAAACATATTATTGATTGGTGCTATATTTTCAATGATCGTGGGCGCCATTGGGGCTTTAAACCAAACAAAAATCAAACGCCTAATAGCCTATAGTGGGATAGGACATATGGGGTTTATACTTTGGGGGATGGAGATTGGGTCTTTTGAAAGTATTCAAGCCAGCCTGGTATATATGATTTTATACGTGACAATGTCTATTAGCATTTTTGCTATAATATTGGCCCTGGGGGTGGTTAGGAATTTAATAGTGGAGTTTAGTGGCCTCTCCAGGAGAGAGCCGGCTTTGGCTATAACATTGGCCCTAACTCTCCTTTCGATTGCGGGTATCCCCCCCTTAGTTGGATTCTTAAGTAAATGGTTGGTGTTGTTGCCGGGGGTGGTTAATCAATATTATTTAGTCTCGGTTTTAGCCGTGGTCTGCTCGGTCATAGCTGGCGTTTATTATGTTAGAATAGTAAAAATTATCTACTTTCAAGCTGATTCTTCCCTTTTAATTGGCATAAAAACGCTTAGGGGGGAGAATAGAATAAATTTAAGAAAGGCTTTGCTAATTGGTGCTAGTTTATATGTGATTGGGTTCACAATTGCCTCCCCCAATTTACTGTTACAACTGGCCCATTGGGCCACAGTGGGGCTGTTCTAGATCCAAGCATTATAATAATGCTTGGATCATGATAATCAAGATTATCGAGCCGAAGGGGCGCCACCCCCGCCCGCCCCAGAAGGCTATGCCTTCTGTGGTGGGCGGCGGTGGGGGGCCCCATGCCGGTCCCTTCGGAACCGCCACCCTTTGGGCGGGTGCCCGCCGTAGGGTGGACTAACGGCAAGTCGCCGGGCTCATGACCCGGTCATGCAGGTTCAACTCCTGCCCCTACAACATTATCAATGTTGGAATGCAACATCGGTTTGAGTAAAAAGAGTGACGAATGGAGAACTAGGGTGCACTAAAGAGGACGGAGCCCCCCGAAATGGCGGAGGAGAGACTTTGAAGCCCTAATGTCCTGTGCGGCAACGCAGCGGGGGGGCCAGGGGAGCGAAACATCCCAGTACCGGGCCCCCCACCCCCCTCCCCACCCCATAGTGGGTGTTTCGGGGGGGGGCACAGTAAAAATCAAACGAGATTCCGCAAGTGGCGGCGAGCGAAAGCGGACGGGCCCTTTCCCGTAGGACCCCCCGGCCCGGCCGGGGGGCGGGGGTCGCCCACCCAGGGGCGGGCGAGTAGTGATGGGAAGATGGGTGGCCACACATCCAAGGCTTAATAACTAGTGTCACACCGAAAGAGAGGAGTACTGTGAAGGAAAGTTGAAAGAGACTTGAAAAGACCTTGAAATGAGTCACTTAAAGCAGTTGTAACACAACGTACCTTTTGTATAATGGGTCCACGAGATAAAATTTGGCAAACTTAAAGTGCAATCTCGCAGCCACCCCGCAGGGGATGGCTGGGGGGATTGTTCTTGGCCCCTAAGGTGTAGTGAAAGCAAGGGGGGGGGATACCCCCACCCCTCAGTCAAATTTCCCGAAACCAAGTGATCTAGCCATGGGCAGTTTTTAGGAACGAACCGGTGGTTGTTGCAAAAACCTCGGACGACCTGTGGTTAGGGGCGAAACGCCAATCGAACTTGGAGATAGCTGGTTTTCTGCGAAAACTATTGAAGTAGTGCGTCCACAATTCAAGGAACCTTCACCCGAATGGGTGGCGGTTGCTAGTTGGAGAAGTCGAATCAAGATTTGCATTCTCCGATGAGAATGGCTTGGAATGCGGTAAAGCCCGACCCCCCGAAGCCGGGGGATTAACTATGAAGAAAAAAAGCCAGAGTGGGACAGACAGACTGTGGGCGATAAGGTCGACGGTCAAAAGGGGAGAAGCCCTAACCAGAAGTTAAAGTCATTAATAAAATTTAGTGTAAAAGAGATATTGGGTTTAGACAATGGAGAAGTAGGCTTGGAGCCAGCCACCTTTGAGAGATGACGTAGCAGTTCACTCAAGAAATTCTTTTATCTCTAAAATTATGGTGGCTAAAGTTGAACTGAAACTCTGGGGGCGAAATAACAAGGTGGCGGTTGCGAGGCCTTCTTCGAAGACTTGAACCCCCGCCCTTCGTTATGTTTGCCCGGTAGCAGAACGTACTGTTAATTGTTCAGTGAGAGCCCCACACGGCATCAGAAGTGATAATGTGGACATGAGTAAAAAATCATAGGATCACTCCCCCCCTGGTTTCCCATATTAGTTATGGGGTTAAACAGCCCCTAAAATTGCAGCCCCAAAGGTTGCGTTAATGGGGGCCATGAGTAATAGACGCACAAAGTGCCAGGAAAGAATTATTCAAGGGCATCGGTAAATCGAAGGTGATAACCATCTTTCGGCGCCGCACTGTACTAAACTAACTAAAGTGGGGGATAGTGAGGGGATAAATTTCCTTAAGGAACTCGGCAAAATCCCAATGGCCCACCAGGGCATATATTGGAACACGGGCCTCGACTGTTTACCAAAAACATAGCCCTCGGCCAATATGAAAATAGAAGTATGGAGGGTGAGGCCTGCCCAATGGTTGTATCTAAAAGCGGTTGATAAAAGTCGACCGTGTAAGGACAATTGAATGGCCGCGGTAACACTGACCGTGATAATGTAGCGTAATCAATAGCCAATTAATTGTTGGCCAGTATGAATGGCGCCACGAAGGCCCCACTGTCTTAAGGAAATTCCCAGTGAAATTGAATTCGTAGTGAAGATGCTACGTCCAATTTGTTAGACGAAAAGACCCCGTTGAGCTTTACTGGGGCACTTACACGGCCCCGGCCTTCAAAACTGGGTTGATAAGCCAAGGCTTACCATACCTAGGGACCGGCCGAATTTAAATGGGCGGCTTAGACTATGTGGCAGCCCCCCCCGTCGGGGCAGATGAAACCCCACTCCCCCATGTCAAAGGGGCTAACCCCCCCCCTTGGGGGGGACAGTGTAAGTAGGACAGTTTGGTTGGGGCGACCGCCTTTTAGAGAGTAACGAAGGTGCGCTTAAGGTGCGTAATTAATGACTGAAGCCTGACTGCGAGGGGGACACCCCGAGCAGACACCCCCAAGCCCGCCCTCGCCTTCGTACCAACGGAGGGAGGGCGGCGGTGGGGTGGGCCATAGTGACCCGTTAATTTAGAGTGGAATAGTTAACGATCAACGAATAAAAGTTACCACGGGGATAACAGCGTAATATCGTTAGAGAGTTCACATCGACGACGATGTTTGCGACCTCGATGTTGAATTGCGGCATCCTGGGGTGCAGCCGCTCCCAAGGGTTGGTCTGTTCGTCCATTAAAGCCGTACATGATTTGAGTTAAAAGCGTGGTAACACAGCTTGGTTTCTATCTACAAATTGAAGAAACATCGATATAACTATCTTCTAGTACGAAAGGACCGAAGGATTAGTGATCCTCTTATTTTTTATAAGTTACGATCAACCCATTGACCTCAACCCCGAGAAGGCTTTGCCTTCTGGGCGAGGGGTCTCTCAGCTAATCACTGACCGCTTCTAAAGTGGGAAAGTCATATCGAAATGTTTGGGCCCATTATAGGGGGGCTAAAAACCTCACCATCACGAGCCCGCTATAGCGGCCTCCTAAGGAGGGGATGGTGGCCAGCCCTCGGGCTGGGATTAATCCAGTGACCGTAGGTCAAGTGGCCGCAGGCTACTAGCGGCCGCACTAGCGGAACCCACGGTCGCAAGGCCTATCGGCGATCCAGGGAACCGCCACCCGTTCCCAGAAGACTAAAGGAACCCCCTGCGGGGGTTGCACAGCCTTCTGACCTAGCTTCGGCTAGGGTCCTACCGGACCGCACCTTCCACGAAGGTTGCAATCTTTCGATTATAACCAAGGCTCTTTTTAAAGAGCAGCCTGTGGCTCAAGGCTAGGAACCCTCGCCCCGGGAGGGGCGAGGGTTCCTGGCCTTACCAGCAAGGATGACCAAAGGTCTATGTATCTTTTAGTTATATTGGCCCCCCTTTTGGGGGCCTTAACATCAGGGTTTTTTGGTAGAAAAATAGGAGAAAAAGGTGCTGGAATTTTTACTTCGGCCTGTTTAATTTTAAGTTTGTCCTGGTCTGCCTTGATATTTTATGAAACCACCTTAAATTCTTCTACAACATACATAAAACTATGGAGGTGGCTCGACTCAGATTTATTGACCACCTATTTTGGCTTACAATTCGATAGTGTTACTGCCACGATGTTGATCGTGGTTACAGGTGTATCCACTTTAGTTCATATTTTTTCTACCGCATACATGGACGGCGACCCCCATCTTCCCCGATTTATGTCATATTTGTCATTATTTACATTTTTTATGATCTTATTAGTGACTAGTGACAATTACCCACAATTATTTATTGGTTGGGAAGGGGTGGGGCTATGCTCTTATTTATTAATAAATTTTTGATTGACCAGAATTGAGGCCAATAAGGCGGCCATAAAAGCCATGTTGGTCAATCGAGTGGGGGACATTGGGTTAGTTTTAGCGATGTTTGCTATTTGGGAGGAATTTGGGTCTTTAGATTTTTCTTCAGTCTTCAACGCCGCCCCGGTTGCCGCTGAAAGCCATATTACCTTGATATGTTTATTTTTGTTTATCGGGGCAGTTGGTAAATCTGCACAATTGGGGTTGCACACTTGGTTACCGGATGCTATGGAAGGTTAACGTTGGGCCGTCTTGTCTAAGTAATTAGTTATGATTATAAATCCACTGTATGCTGGGAAAACCTACCGGACCCCACCTTCTAGAAGGTTGCAAGGAACCCTCGCCCCGGGAGGGGCGCATTACTTCCCCTCAAAAGAGAGAAAGGTTGATTTTAAAGTGGCCTTATCCTTTCTTAACCTGGGGAGGTTGGGGAAAATCCTTTACTATCTCTGGGAGATGCTTTCAAGGCCTATCGAGGCCGCTATAGCGGCCTTTATAGGAGGTTGAATAGGAGGTTGAATAGGAGGTTGATCAGCCGGTAACAAAAACCGAAGGTTAGGATTTCCCCCTTCGTTGTTGGAACCCCCGAGACTTTATGTGGAAACCACTTGCGAGTAAGCCTGGGGGGGCTATGGTCAAGGTTAAACCTCCAATCGGAGTACAAACCGTCACCCGTTCGTGCCAACGGTGGGAACGGGTGAGGGGAGGGTCCTACCGGACCCCACCTTCGTGGAAGGTACCCTGGGACCCTTCTACGAAGGCTC